GGCAGTAGCATATTCTTCCATCTTTTTGGCCTTAGCTCCATGGAACAATATGCTACTGCTGAATCCCCTTTTCATGGGCACATATCTTTACGGCTAAGGAATGGGGAATCTTTCTCCTGTTACATGAATCAAATGTTTCATTTCATCCGGGAAAAGCCATTTCTTTCTCAACAATGTCTTTGTTATTTGATCCAATAGCGGTCCGTTAGATAGGAAAAAAGTGGATAAATACTGATAACTCTCGGATAGAGTCTTAGAACGGAAAGATACATTACTATTGGTTCTAAACCATCTCTGACGACGAATCAAAAATTCGAAGTGCTTTTCTTGCAGCTTCTTGATGAACCAGCCTTTAGACATAGATGTAAGAGTCTTTTCGTCGGTTTCGGAAACCCTAACCAGCCCCTTTAACATGTCTTCATCTGCAAAGGATTCTCGACGTGAAAACACAGGCTGATCTTTGAATAGGGAAAAGAATGGATCCGCAGGGTCCCAAATGAATTGGCTTGTTCCAAAAAAGCCTTGTCCTTTGTAAGATCTATCTCGTGTCTGGTACTGCATGCTTCCACTCTGCAAGAACTCCGAATCATTCTCTTGAAGCTCATCATCCTCTTCTTGATCTTGAAGCTCATCATCCTCTTCTTGAAGCTCATCATCCTCTTCTTGATCTTGAAGCTCATCATCCTCTTCTTGAAGCTCATCATCCTCTTCTTGATCTTGAAGCTCATCATCCTCTTCTTGAAGCTCATCATCCTCTTCTTGATCTTGAAGCTCATCATCCTCTTCTTGAAGCTCATCATCCTCTTCTTGAAGCTCATCATCCTCTTGATGATAGCCCCGAAATGACCCGGGAAATCCCAATTCACTTTCGATACAATCATCAAATAGATAGGGGTTCCATATTCTAGGAGCCCAAACTATGTGATTGAATAAATCCTCCTTTTCCGGATCGAGGGCCCCTTCCCCTTCTTCAAACTCCGATTCGTATTTTTCATATCGAAATCTCCTTTGAAGAATATAGAACTGATTCGACCGAAGAAGTAATGGCACTCGATTATTATCAAACTGACTGCAATCTTTTTCTGTCCGTGAGGATCCCGGAGCGCCTTCTACTTCTAATAGTAATAATAGTAAGATGTTATGAACTAGATCAGAATCATTCTCAACCAATCCATAAGAAGTGATCCAATTTTTTTCATCGGGTCTGGATGAAGACCAAAGATCTTGAGCGACCGATCCGGCAGAACAACTCAAAAGATAAAGAAGTATCGTTAATTTCTTCATGATCGTTCCAAGTTTGAAGTACCATTCGTACAAATCTCCCTTACATGATCTCTTCTTCATATAGATAGATATAGGATCTATGGGGCAATTACTTAGAAGTATATTTTGTACAACAGCCCTTCCTATCTGATAGAAAAGGATCCCATGATCCTGAACCGATCTTACGTGGTCTCGAAAATCCCAAGTTTGTCTATGAATAGCGAATCTAATTGTATTAGTTTCGATAATGGATTTCTTCTGTGTAATACTAATTGAGAGGACCTCATTGATAAGTGCTACAAGATCTGGTGCATTGGAACCCATGGCTATGGACCCGAATCCGTTAGTATGGTTAGTATGGAACATCTTCTTTTCCACGTGAAATCCCCTAGTATATGAAAGAATGAAAAAGTGCTTTCGCTGTTGTGGACGAAGAAGCCTTCGTATCTTAATGCATGTATTTAATTTATTTGGAGCTATTAGAGCGGGATCCACTTTTTGGGGAATATGAGTCGAAGCAATAACAAGAATCCTTCCAGTGGAACATCTGTCACAATCCCTTGAAAGATAGTTCTCTAATAGACCTAGGGATAAGTAATTCGACTCATTCACATGCAGATCATGAATGTTTGGAATCCATATTATGCAAGGAGACATTGCTTTTGCTAATTCGAATTGAAGGGTGATATCAAATCGAAATCGGTCTATTTTCGGCGTCATATGCGTCATATACACAGTTAGCAGATCCATATCAAGGTCATCATCAATATTGATCTCGTTACTATCATCAATATAGATCTCATCAATATCGATATCGTCACTATCATCCATATCGATCTCATCAATAAGATGAAGATAACCTTTAAACTTGTCCTTGTTCGGAGATACCGTAATGAAAGGAACATAGGAGTTTGTCGCTAGGTATTTGACCAAACAGGATCGTCCAGTTCCTATAGAACCTATCACTAAAATACCTCTAGAAGGGGATAGGGCTAAGCGGAGCGAAAAGGGGTTTACATGAGGATTAGCCCCACACGCGGTTTGTGAATAAGTGATTTTATGATAATGAGCAAGGAATATCCGTCTTTCTGCTAAACAGGCTCTATTGAACTCATAATTCATTAGAGCCTTTTGATGAATGTCAACTAAGTATCGTAAGGAAATTGATCCCGGTTGTTCAATCATTTGATAACCAGAGTCATTCTTTGATAAATGATCACTATGAGTCAGACTCAATAGAATTGTATCAATCCTTTTTTCTGTCGTTAAGGTGGAGAACTGAACCAAGAAGTCTTTTTCTTCAAAATTACTGTGCGCGACCCAGAATTCTATTTTATCATCAATCCAATCACGGTTCACGTTTTTTCTTTTTCGTATCAATGAATAGATCCCTTTACTTGTACGACTTAGATGCCTCGTCTTTCTCGAAAAAAGGATTCGATTGGTGGGATTTGGTAGGATACTTACAAGATCGATTACAAGATCGATTACAAGATCGATGAGATTGATCTTCCAATATTTATTCTTAGAACGGACCCCATAAGCAGAACCCAATATTTCTTCCAGAGAATCTCCTAATTTTTGCAGAACAACTAGAAAGAGATTCTTTAACCAGAAAGGATTCAGTTCAGATGTAGGATACCTATCCAGAAGTTTTCGAACTTCCATCATGTATGATGGAATCATCAAAGATTTGATCTTTTTTAACTCTGTCTGTAACTCGCTAGAGGCTTGGGAAAAAAAGAAAAGATGTATAGGAACGAGATATCCAGCAACAAGAAGAAGTAAAAAGATTGAATAGAGGAACTCCCGAACATTTGTTGATCTAGGATGTGCCCATATCAATGGAACGGGTGACTCATTATTTTGATGAATCATTTCTCCGGGCACAAGAAGATTCTGTAAACATTGACTCGAAATATCCTTTATCAGAGTCCATTGTAGAAAAATATTATGAGAAATTAGCCGTGATATATCTGACATATGATGAAAAATGGATACAAATTTTTGACTTAGTATCGGCAATGGGTTTGAAAGAGTATCTAAAAGGGTGAAATTTAGATATTGGAACCCTGTCGAAGTAAGGAACCATGGCATATATGTTTGGAACAGATTCCATTTTGAGAGATTTGAAAAAGCACTATCTCGTTGAAAGGTTCTATGCATCTGCCCTTTCTCAACGCATTTCTTTAGACAAAGACCCCGTTTTTTCCTCTTTCCGGATGGGAAATCTTTCTCATAACTCTCAGAACCTGAAGTGTTAATAAAACCCATGCTTGAATTATCTGAAAGAGGCTGACAATAAGTTCTTTCCAAATTGACTAGTTGTTCCTCTATGAGAGGTGTTGCAGAAATGTCTGCGATCGAGTAAATAGCTCTACGAACGAATGGATCGGATCGAATTGGAAAATGGAAAGATTTGTACAATTTGTACAAGTTATACGTTTCATCACCACTTTGTGGGAAATCATTAGGTATGAAGATGCCAGATACCTGTGACTCGATTGGTGAAATAGCCTCTCTCTCCAAAAAAAGATATTTTTTTTTACCGACGCACAAAGAAAAGATTTTGTTGCGAATGGACAAGATATTGAGGAATTGTCCATATGTAAGATCATAATTATTGATACGGGTCTTTTCCACAGAAAAAGGGAATCCTTTGTTACAATAGAACCAGAAGTGATGTGGATCATTCAAGAATCGAAGTCGATTTGCTTTCGAAAAAGAAGATATCAATGAACTTCTATAAAATGGTTTCACGGGATTCAGCCAATTGTCTCGATCGTGGGATATCATTGAGAAAGGGGAATCCGTGTTATCAAAGGATTTCCTGCGATTCTTTCTAGTATGGAATGAGTCAATCATCCGCTTTGGTATCTTTTTGAACAAAAATGGTAATATTGTTCCTCCATTGATCAATAATTTCGGTCTTTGGGAAGTATCATGATCATCCAATAAGAAGGGTTTCAATTTCTTCAAATGAACGATTTGAACACCTATGGATTCTAACAACTGATTGCAGAGTTGATCATTCGGACCTTTCCATTCATAGATGTGGATCTCGGACCTATGAATGGGGACATTCCCGATACTCACAAAGAAAAAGGGAAGTGACTTGGACAAAAAGAAACGAAGTGACTTAGACAAAAAGAAACGAAGTGACTTAGACAAATCTTCTTTGTCGATAGCCTCGGACCAATCAATCGAATATTGATTAATACGTAATCGATCGAACACTACTTGCACTACTTGAAAAGGATTCTTCTGTTCAGAAACGAAATGTTCCAAATGTTCCTGGAAATTCTTGCTCGCATTGGACCATTTGTATCTATATGCATCAGGATCCCGATTCATGGATCTCTCAGTTCGAGAAATAAGGGGATCAAACCATTTCTTCTGACTCTTTTTCCAATTCGATAAATGTCGGTTGATCGTATATTTCATTATAGTTATATGATTCAGAGTATCATTTCCTATTTGATCCCTTTGAATTCCATATTCGAAGTTGCGATCGGATCTATTCATTAAAAAGAATCGATTCGATACATTTCTTATGTACCCATAGGTGCTATATTGGATTTGAATCAGATTTCGGATCAATCTATATTGATTGACTGCCTCCATTATAGCAAATACCGCTGTTTTTATTTTTAGTTTGGGATCTTCCAAATCATTCCCGCAGTAGATCCGGACCGATTTTTTTCTGATCCTTCGAGAAAAAGATTCATTCTCCTCAG